ACGAATATGTATCCCAATCCATCTCGAGGTATTTGTATCAATACCTATTCGGTAGATCTTTTTTTTTTCTCTGCCAGGAACCAGATTTGAACTGGTGACACGAGGATTTTCAGTCCTCTGCTCTACCAACTGAGCTATCCTGACCTTTTCTTGTGCATCATCCTAGTAGAGGATTTGTATCTATGTCAATTAAAGGGACTAAAAAATCAATTAAATAAAGTATTTCAAATTCGAAATTTGAAAATGGGAGGGTAGTCCTACGCATTGTATATGGCTTACTTAATAATACTTAAAAATAGAGTGAATAACCGGGATTCCTTCCCGATACTCGAATAAAAAAGAAATCTATTCTAGGATAAGATCCATTTAGTTCTCTTCGCACTCCTTTGGGAAAGAGTAGAGTGAGAAAGCTAATGAATCTTAAACCCATTGATAAAAAGGAAAAAAGAGGATAAATACTATAGTTAGGGAATAAAAGAGGGTTTGGGGATAGAGGGACTTGAACCCTCACGACTTATAAAGTCGACGGATTTTCCTTTTACTAGAAATTTCATTGTTGTCAGTATTGACATGTAGAATGGGACTCTCTCTTTGTCCTCGTCCGATTAATCCACCTAAAAAAGAATAAAGAACCTATATTCTAATATGCATTCTGTGATTAATCGTTTGCTATGTCAGTATCTATACGTGTTTATTAGATGTATAAAGCCCTTCTTTCTCAAATTTAGAAGGAGTTCCACTAACAACACAACGTAATTAACTCGATTCGTTAGAACAGCTTCCATTGAGTCTCTGCACCTATCCTTTTCCTTTGTATTCTAGTTCGATTCGAGAACCCCTTTGTTTTCTCAAAACACGGATTTGGCTCAGGATTGCCCTTTTTTAATTCCAGGGTTTCTCTGAATTTGGAAGTTACCACTTAGCAGGTTTCCATACCAAGGCTCAATACAATCAAGTCCGTAGCGTCTACCGATTTCGCCATATCCCCATTTTCCTCTTCTTTGAGACAAGGATTCCTTGTGTAATTTCATCCATCTCTTAGTTTTTTTGAATCATTGAATTCAGCACTCGACGTAGTCTAGCAGTTCGACTCTATTTGAGAGACCTGACTTGCTTATTGCAATTCAGAATTGCATTGATTGTATCCTTGAGGTATTTGCAATTCAATCCGAATCAATATATCCAAAAGTTTTTCTCTCCCCCCCCTACTGTCTTACTTTTTTAGAGTATTTAAAATCATACTATAACGCTTGATATTCATTCTTTTTTTTTTTTTTTCTAATCAGAATTTTTTTTCTAATCAGAATTAGCAATTTTATTTGCTATGACTCTATGTTTCCTTAGTGAAATAGGAATTCTAAAATTAGTAACAAATACAAAAATATCTCAAAATAAAGTCGATAATGATCGAATGAAAATGCCAATAAAGTCGTATTTTCTCTTTATCTTTATTATATCTTTCATATATATTATTATTTTCTATGTATTAGATTATTCGTCGGAGCCATCTCAAATTGAAAATATCTGAAATCCAATTCCATTATAGAAATAGGAATCAATTCTATTCTATATAGAAAAATGGATTTGCTAATTAGATAAATAAAAAGAAAGTTCAATAAATTTTATAATTTTATTTAAAGATATCTTCTAGTTAAGCATATCAAGGTAACTTTATCTTTAAGAAGTTTTAGTTTTTTTTTCTAAGTAGAACTTCCAATTTCGAATCTAGTTAATAGCTAAGATTAATAACTAAGATCTGAGATTTTACGGATTTCCTATACTATACCTATTTCTATTTGTTACACTATTTCTGCTATGTAAGCCCACTTAGCTCAGAGGTTAGAGCATCGCATTTGTAATGCGAGGGTCATCGGTTCAAATCCGATAGTCGGCTTTTTTTCTCTATTGATGTTCTACGAACAAAAATCTCTTTTTTTTTTCCTAATTAAATGGAGAATCCAGGATCTTTTATGTTTTCTACCTTACAATTTTGCTAGATACAAAACAATAAAATAAATAATATATATACAAAAAATACAGATTTTTATGAAATTCCATTTTTTGTGGTACTTTAGTTGATTTTACTCTGTTTATCCTGTAGTTTAATTCAGTTTTAATTTCGATGTATTCTGTAATGTAAATACAATGAAATTAATTGTGTAAAATGAAATTTCAATAAAATAAAAAAGGAGTCTTCATGTCCCGTTATCGAGGACCTCGTTTAAAAAAAATACGCCGTCTGGGAGCTTTACCAGGACTCACTAGAAAAACACCTAAATCCGGAAGTAATCTGAAAAAGAAATTCCATTCTGGGAAAAAAGAGCAATATCGTATTCGTCTTCAAGAAAAACAGAAATTGCGTTTTCATTATGGTCTGACAGAACGACAATTACTTAGATATGTACATATCGCTGGAAAAGCAAAAAGGTCAACAGGCCAGGTTTTACTACAATTACTTGAAATGCGTTTGGATAATATCCTTTTTCGATTGGGTATGGCCTCAACCATTCCTGGGGCCCGCCAATTAGTAAACCATAGACATATTTTAGTTAATGGCCGTATAGTCAATATACCAAGTTTTCGTTGCAAACCCCGAGATATTATTACTACGAAAGATAACCAAAGATCAAAAGGTCTGGTTCAAAATTATATTGCTTCATCCGACCCAGGCAAATTGCCAAAGCATTTGACGATTGACACATTAGAATATAAAGGACTAGTAAATAAAATCCTAGATAGGAAGTGGGTCGGTCTCAAAATAAATGAGTTGTTAGTTGTAGAATATTACTCTCGTCAGACTTGAACTTAACGAAAAAAAGAAAGGTTCAGAGAATTTTCTTCTCCTTACCCTTACCCCGAACTAAATCGACCTAAGACTACTAATTCGTAAGACCACTAATTCATATTTTCCCACTCAACTAGCAAAAATGGATTAACCCTAGGATCTTTTTTTTTTTTTTCCTCTATGTATATTTTACATCCCACAGTAATTTGCTATAGAGAATTTCTATTAAATAATATATTATTGCTGGAATAAATTGTTATTTGATTTGCTACATTGTGATCGTTAACGTTGATAAATTAAGAAAAACGGAAAGAGAGGGATTCGAACCCTCGGTAAACAAAAGTCTACATAGCAGTTCCAATGCTACGCCTTCAACCGCTCGGCCATCTCTCCTACAATAATCTTATTATGGAAAATAAACTGAGTGAATAGCGAGTTTTCTTATTCCTGCAGTACAGGTACAACCGCAACCGCTCGGGGGTTCCATAGTTCTATTGGAAAAATGCCTTTTGCTGTAAGGGGAAGGATCTTAGGTTTTTTTTTACTAGGAATTGCGCTCCCTATAAAAGTTTTAGTTTGGGTTTTCCCGCAACCAAAGAAAAAGAGAATGGAAGAATTCTTCTTATTGCATAATAAAATAAAGAAACCTTAGAATTCTATTTGCATAAGGTACGCTACACCATACTATCGAAATCTAAAATAGGGTATGAGACAATTAATGACTTTGAAAACACGAAATAGCTGATGAGAGAAGTTATTGTTGAGAAATAGGAAAGTGGAATGAAATCCAGTCTTAGTCAAATATTTCATATCTCCTCTTGTCCAAGCAGAAGAAAAAGGATACAGAGCTGCGCGGAAAATCCATATCTCTCTTATCCATTTAAAGCATATGGATTTGGAGCATATGGATGGATCGATTTATAAGAATCGAATGTGTTTGTTTTTATGTTATTTTGTGAAGGAATGAAAACAATTCTATATAGAATGGGTTGGGAATTATGCCTAGATCCCGCGCAAATGGAAATTTCATTGATAAGACCTCCTCAATTGTAGCCAATATTTTATTGCGAATAATTCCGACAACCTCAGGAGAAAAAAAGGCATTTACTTATTATAGAGATGGTGCGATTTGACTCTTTTTTTTTGTTTTTGTAGCCCTACCTACACCTCAGTCTTCCGAGAACGAGAGGGGGTTCGCATAGAGAGAACAATATTAGTAAAGCAAACCCACGCTTCGGGAAGGTGAGGTGAACTAAAACTAACAATTCCTTCTGTCGTGTATCCTCGATTGATGCGGCCTCAGATGCTTCAATTATAGATTTGAGTATTGAGCGAAAGGTTACACCTACAGGATAGGTTATAGATTACAGGCCAACCCTACTCTATTAGTACCAGTAGGCAGCATAGGGGAGAAAAGCACTACACCTATAAATAGGAAAGGAATCAACAAGAGAAAAACTTTGTTAGAAATTAGCCCTTTCCTGATCCATATCAGGGTTGGGAACAATGGTTGGGATAACAAACAACCATCAGGTTTGTACTTTGGATACCCCTATAACCATCAAAGATCGTTGAAGTGACTAATTCCTCTAAATAGGGGGCGTTGAGAACAAAGAAATTCTTGGAGCTATCGTTTTCTTCTAGCATTAATAGAATTCATTGGTGTTAAGAAAAACCTCTTGCGAGAAGGTTGGCTAGAGATTTCTTGGAAAAATACCAGCCCCTTTCGATTCATAATGAGACGGGACTACTTCTATTTTGATTCTATAGATTATTTCGCTTAGTACTATGTACAGAAGGGAGGAGCCGTATGAGATGAAAACCTCATGTACGGTTTTGGAACGGAGATTTTTTGAATAGAATGAACGACCGTAACGGATGTTGGCTCAATCCGAAGGAAATTATGCGGAAGCTTTGCAAAATTATTATGAAGCTACGCGACTAGAAATCGACCCCTATGATCGAAGTTATATACTCTATAACATAGGACTTATACACACAAGCAATGGAGAGCATACAAAAGCTTTGGAATATTATTTCCGGGCACTAGAACGAAACCCCTTCTTACCGCAAGCTTTTAATAATATGGCCGTGATCTGTCATTACGTGCGACTATCTCCACTATAGAAAGAAAAAAGAGAGGATCAAATTTTCTAGTAAATACTAGAAAAAAAAAGGGCTTTCTACATAGGGATCGTAAAAACAACGATTTTTCCCTACCAGCTGTAGGAAGGAAGGACACTTCAAGAGAATCAAAAAAGGAAGAAAGTATGGCCTATACTACTACTCTATGGATAAAGTTCTCAAATTGATAGGGAAAGCACCGTAAAGATCAATTAGTGAGCGACTGGGTCGATACAACTAAAAAAAACTGCTTACTTATCTTATCCCATGATATGGGGTCAAATTTAGGAATCCGCTTATGTAATAGAGCCGATCCACTAAGGGATTAAGCAGCGGTGTAGTATCAGATCCCAAAGATAGTAAGTTCTTTTTTCTTTCTTATGGAAAAAAGTCTTTTTCAAGGATTCTATAGAGATTTCATATATGAAACCGGGATAGTTACCTTTCAGAAAATTAGAACGAAGGCTCTAGATCTATCTATGCTTCATTCTTCTGAAGGTGGGAAAAAAGATCAAACTGATTAGTGATAAAAATTAGGGTTTGAAACTTAGGTAATTAACTTCTTCTGCTTAACCCAAAAACAAATTGGATCGATTTTTGAGAAATAAAATTCAGTTAAGATAGGGGAAATTAAGATAGCAATTTCTGAGCCGTATGAGGTAGGAAACTCTCAAGTACGGTTCTAAGGGAAGGAACTGCCTATTCCGACCGAGGAGAACAGGCCATTCTACAAGGTGATTCGGAAATTGCAGAAGCTTGGTTTGATCAAGCTGCTGAGTATTGGAAACAAGCTATAGCGCTTACTCCGGGAAATTATATTGAAGCACAGAACTGGTTGAAGATTACGAAGCGCTTTGAATTTGAATAAGAGCACCCTCCCTCTTTTTCATAAAATGGGTGGTTTGGTTGTTCATCCATTAATCAAATAAATTAGGTCGTAAGATCGAATCAAGAATTTCATTATATCCCTTTCGTCTACCTTCTATTTTATATGATATTTCATAAGGATAAACCATAGGGATAGGGTATAGAATAGAAGTAATACAGTGAATAAAAATAAAAAATAGTGGCAATCTAAATATTGCTAATATATCAGGACTGTCTTATTAATAATTCTAATGAGTTATCTTGGAATTTAGAATCAAATAAAAAACCCTATATTATGCTCAAGGAAAGTAGATGTATATAGGAAGGAGCTTATACCTTCAAAAAAATACACTAGTTTCTTTAATTTCAAAAAGATTTTTTTTCTTACGTCGGGAAATATTTGTTTTTCAAGACAACCAATGTCCGTTAGGCACCTAATCTTTATGTCATAATAGATCCGAACACTTGCCTCGGATTGACTTCAATATATAATTGCCCCAGTGAATAACTAAAAAAAAAATAGAAGAACGGTAGATAGTAAAGAAAAGAACTAATCATAATATCTATCTTTCAAAATCTATCTTTCAAAGATTCACTAAAAAGACAGTTGGCGGGTCTCTTTGTATGTCTTGTCCGGAAAGAGGAGGACTTAATGATTATTCGTTCGCCGGAACCAGAAGTAAAAATTGTTGTGGATAGGGATCCTGTAAAAACATCTTTTGAAGAATGGGCCAGACCCGGCCATTTCTCAAGAACACTAGCTAAGGGCCCTGATACTACCACTTGGATCTGGAACCTACATGCTGATGCTCACGATTTCGATAGTCATACGGGTGATTTGGAAGAGATCTCTCGAAAAGTCTTTAGTGCTCATTTCGGGCAACTCTCCATTATCTTTCTTTGGTTGAGTGGCATGTACTTTCATGGTGCCCGTTTTTCCAATTATGAAGCATGGCTAAGTGATCCTACTCACATTGGACCCAGTGCTCAGGTAGTTTGGCCTATAGTAGGGCAAGAAATATTGAATGGTGACGTAGGCGGGGGTTTCCGAGGAATCCAAATAACCTCTGGGTTTTTTCAGCTTTGGCGAGCATCTGGAATAACTAGTGAATTACAACTCTATTGTACTGCAATTGGTGCATTGATTTTTGCAGCGTTAATGCTTTTTGCTGGTTGGTTCCATTATCACAAAGCCGCTCCTAAATTAGCCTGGTTCCAAGATGTAGAATCCATGTTGAATCACCACTTAGCGGGATTATTAGGACTTGGGTCTCTTTCTTGGGCGGGACACCAAATCCATGTATCTTTACCGATTAACCAATTTCTTGACGCCGGGGTGGATCCTAAAGAGATACCACTTCCTCATGAATTTATCTTAAATCGGGACCTTTTGGCTCAACTTTATCCTAGTTTTTCCGAAGGAGCAACTCCCTTTTTCACCTTAAATTGGTCCAAATACGCAGAATTTCTTACTTTTCGCGGAGGACTCGATCCAGTAACCGGTGGTCTATGGCTGACCGATATTGCGCACCATCATTTAGCTATTGCTATTCTTTTCCTAATCGCGGGTCATATGTATAGGACCAACTGGGGTATTGGCCATGGACTTAAAGATATTTTGGAGGCTCACAAGGGCCCATTTACAGGACAAGGCCATAAGGGTCTTTATGAAATCTTAACAACGTCATGGCACGCTCAATTATCTCTTAACTTAGCTATGCTAG